CAAAAAAACCCGTACTCAAATAAAAATAAAATCTATTAAAATTTATTGGGTACGGGTTTTTGTCGGTAAAAAAAAATCAACTGGATTCCCGTGGAATTTTATGGAACATATCAATAAGCTAGACCCATGCTGCGAGTTGTTTCATGCCATAAATAAACTCGAACACTCAAGAAATCGGTTGGACAGGCAGATTCGCATCTCTTACAACCTACACAGTCTTCGGTTCTGGGAGCAGAAGCGATTTGTTTCGCTTTACATCCATCCCAAGGTATCATTTCTAATACATCTGTGGGGCAGGCTCGGACACATTGAGTACACCCTATACATGTATCATAAATCTTTACTGAGTGTGACATTGTATCTATTAATTTTTAAACGCCATAAATTTTCGATCTAGTAAACTTGTAAAATAAATCATATATTTAGACACCAGATGAATCAATGATTTACCAGAATTTTGCGCTAATTAGTCTACTTCTGGATCGGCTCATGAGAGAGGGTAGAGGGGCCAAGATACTTTGATTTATTACATTAGGTTTTCGCAAGCACGCCCATCATCATAGATTACGCATCATACCTACTAATTAGAATTTATTAATATTATAATTTGTAATTTATATAGAAAAATAGTAAAAATCTGCATTTGAGGGATATTTAGCTTTCTATGATTAATCTTATTTATTCAACAAATTCGATTGGTTGATACGAGTAGAATTTCTGTTACGATAAATTGATGAAACAATTGCTGGTCCAATCGCTGCTTCAGCCGCTGCAATAGCTATAACAAAAATGGAGAAAATGTCTCCTCTTAATTGGCGACTATCAAAAAAATCACAAAATGTTACGAAATTTATATTCACTGCATTCAGTATAAGTTCAAGACACATAAGGGCTCTAACCATATTTCGACTCGTGATCAATCCATATATACCTATAGAAAAAAAATAGGCACTCAAAATAAGTACATGTTCGAGCATCATTGATCAACTCCTTATCAATATCGATGCATTTCAAGATGAACAAGAATTCAACCGATTCTATTAACTAGAATATAAACAGTACGCAACTAACAAGTGTGGAACAAAGAAATAAAGTTTATTGTTATAATATATTGACAAAAAAATTTCTATTTTGATAGAATTGAAACACGCAACAACGTTTTATTTTGATTACTATGCTAGTTGTAACGATTTATTACTGACGAGCCATAGCAATTGCACCTATCAAAGCAACTAAAAGAATTATGGAAATGAGTTCAAATGGAAGAAAAAAATCTGTTGATAAATGAATCCCAATTTGTTGACTATTACTTAAAAAATCTTGTTCTATAATCTGGTTTGATCTTGTAGTCCAAATAATACCGTACCATGATGTATCTGTAATAATAGTAATTAATGAAGCAAAAATACTTGCACAAACCATCGCAGTAACCCCATCCCCAACGGTCCAAAGAGTAAAATCGTTGTAAGATGCTGAACCATTCATAAACATCACAGCAAATATGATTAAAACATTTATAGCTCCCACGTAAATAAGGAGCTGTGCGGCAGCTATAAAATGGGAGTTTGATGAAATATATAATAAAGATATACAAACAAGAACCAATCCCAATGAAAAGGCAGAATAAATTGTATTAGTAAGTAATACCACTCCTAAACCTCCTAATATAAGAACCAATCCTAGAAAGACTAAAAGAAAATCATGTATTGGTCCAGGTAAATCCATTTTATGTAAAATAAGAAATAAATAAAAAATCTTTCATGATCTTATTGACCTGACCAGGAAATGGACCCTATATTTTTTATGATATGTTTTTATGAATTTAATTCTAAATGCTAAGAAATTATAATGAGTGTGGATTGATGTGTATCCAATAATTGAATCAATCTCGTTTTTTATCAGAATAATAAATTATAAATGGAAGTTTGAACAAGCTATATATGTTAAAAAAATTACTGATAGATGATATATCACTCGATTTTAACTCCAAATGACGCCTCGATTCTCATCAACTAATTAATAGTTGGGATTTCTATTGTAGTTATTGACCAAGGACAAATAAAACTAAATTTTTAAAATCATGGGGTTGACGCATTTTTTCTTTCAGGCGAATTCAAAATTGTTCTAATTGTGTAATCGTCAATTACTGGCATTGGTAAACGACCCAAAGCTATTTGATTATAATTCAATTCGTGACGATCATAAGTAGAAAGTTCATATTCTTCAGTCATTGATAAACAATTTGTTGGACAATACTCAACGCAATTACCACAAAAAATACAGATTCCGAAATCAATACTGTAATTAAGCAATCGTTTCTTTCTAATAGTCGTTTCCAATTTCCAATCCACAACAGGTAAATCTATAGGACATACACGAACACATACTTCACAAGCAATGCATTTATCAAATTCAAAGTGGATTCGACCGCGGAAACGTTCCGATGTGATTAATTTTTCATAAGGATATTGGATAGTTACAGGTAAACGATTTGCGTGCGATAAGGTAATCATAAAACTTTGACCAATGTACCTTGCAGCTCGGACTGTTTGTTGACCATAATTCATGAACCCGGTTACCATAGGGAACATATCGTGAATATCTATAATTTTTTTTTCTCTTGTTTTAGACAGGTCGTGAATATAAAATAGTGTATTTACAGTGCAAGGAGTTGGGAAGAAGTTGTTAATAATAGATTACCTAGAGCAATAGGTAAAAGAAATTTCCATCCAAGGTTTAATAATTGGTCCATTCTTAACCTAGGTAAAGTCCATCTTGTTGTGATAGGAATAAACAAGAACAAATATGTTTTAGCTAATGTAATAAAGATAAAAATTGTCGTTCCAAAGACGCCACCTACTTTATTTATTTCAAATAGTTCAGGAATAAACATGTACGGAATAGAGAGATTCCACCCACCCAAGTAAAGAACTGTTACAAACAATGAAGAAACTAGTAGATTTAGATAAGAAGCAACATAAAATAAACCAAATTTTATACCTGAATATTCAGTTTGATAACCCGCTACTAATTCTTCCTCTGCTTCTGGTAAGTCAAAGGGTAATCTCTCACATTCTGCTAGGGAGGAAATTATAAAAACGATAAACCCGATAGGTTGACGCCACAAATTCCATCCCCAAAACCCATATTTTGCCTGTGCCTCAACTATATCAACTGTACTTGAACTGTTAGATAATTATAGTCGGTGATAACATCACTGTTCCCATCGCTATTACAGAACCGTACATGAGATTTTCACCTCATACGGCTCCTCCAGGACCACAAAGAAATCTAAGGACCGGATCGGCATTCTTTAGGGCGATATGTTCTAGATCGAGTAAAAATCTATTGAGAGGTCCCAAATTAGACCAATGGAATTCTGTCTGCTATTGCTATAATAAAACAATAAAAGTACTTCTGAATTGATCTCATCCTTTAATAATTTATAATGTTTTTTTTAGTAATAACTTAAACCTTCAATAAAATACTCCTTCTATAAATACTCATAGATATTTGAACCCAGCGTTTTCAATTACGAAAAAGAATTAGAGATTACATTAGTTCATAAATAATGCCAAGAATTTGCTTTCTATATAATTAAAGAATAAAGATCTTTCTCTCTCTTTTTTTATTCTTTTTTTTATTGTAATTGCAGTCTTTCTACTTTTTTCGTTCCTATTCTTGTTTCTAAAAAGTGGATTCAAAAAAAGTAAAGGATTATTTCGTTCTTGATAGTAATTTCTTTAATCGGTGGATAGGAGCATACTCGGGATCGGAATCATGGGGAGTACTACCTGATCATTTCTACTAACGTAAAGCCCCAATTAGTCTTCTTTATTATGCGGAAACGGCCCTTTGTATAATTTACACAATCTCTATTACTAATCCCTTGTGTAATTTGGTGTTTCTAACCATCCACTCATTTTTGCCCAATCCCCTGTTATGGTAGTCGGGTAATATAGTCAAACGCTAATGAAAACCCCATACAGTTGATCTTGTGAACCCGCTTCAAGCCAGGATGCCCAACCAACCAATCTTGGGGTAAACAGTCTCTACTGCTTATATTTCCTTTTGCTTAATCCTGGTACATAGGAAATGAGGCTCGACTTCTTACTGCGAACTTATAAGCTGTTTTTTTCACTCATAGAACTATCTGATTTAGTTCATCAACACTAACGATGAACAAAAAACTGAGACTATCTATTCAACGCTTTCCGCGAAAGAACGGAAATAGTCAAAGTTTATGTCTCAACGAATCACACGTAGAGATATTGATAACACACATAGAGTTAATGGTATTTCATAACTAATGGATTGAGCAGCTGCTCGTAAACCACCTAAAAAGGAATATTTATTATTTGATCCATATCCTGATATAAGAAGTCCAATAGGAGCAATACTTGAAATAGCGATCCATAAAAAAACCCCGATATTGAGATCAGCTAGGATAAGATGATAACCAAAAGGAATTACCGAATAACTTAGTAAAATTGATATGACCGCTACTGATGGTCCGATACTGAATAAACCACTATCTCCTCTAGATGGAATAATATTTTCTTTAACAAGTAGTTTTGTCCCATCTGCTAGAGCTTGGAGAATTCCTAAAGGGCCGGCATATTCAGGTCCAATACGTTGTTGTATCCCTGCGGATATTTCTCTTTCTAACCACACAATTACTAGTACACCTATTGTGATTCCCAATACAAGAGTCAAAATAGGGATAAGCATCCATATGATACCATAGACCTCCTTTAAAGACTCCAATCTGTAAAAAGAATTGATATCTTGTATTTCTGTTCTATCAATTATCATTTCAACGGTCAACTTCTCCCATAATGATATCTATACTACCTAGTATCGTCATAATATCAGCCAATTTCATTCTTTTAACTAACTGAGGAAGAATTTGCAAATTGATAAAACCTGGCGGTCGGATTTTCCATCGCCAAGGAAAAACACTTTGATCTCCTATCAAAAAAATGCCCAACTCTCCCTTTGGTGCTTCGATTCTCGCATAAAGTTCTTGTTTCGACAATTCAAAAGTGGGCGAAGGTTTTTTACTAATGAATCGATATTCAAAATCATTCCATTTTGGATCCCTTACTATATCAAAGCATCGGTTTTCTAAATTCTCATAGGGCCCTCCTGGAATTCCTTCCAGAGCCTGTTGAATAATTTTTATAGATTCCGTCATTTCGCTGATTCGTACTAAATAACGAGCTAACGAATCTCCTTCTTTTTGCCATTTGATTTCCCAATTAAATTCGTCATAACACTCATAATGATCAACTTTACGAAGATCCCACTTTATTCCGGAAGCTCGTAGCATTGGTCCTGATAAACCCCAATTTATTGCTTCCTCTTCGCTAATAATCCCTACTCCCTCAACTCGGTCTAAAAAAATAGGATTTCGAGTAATAAGGTTTTGATATTCAGCAACCCCTGTTAAAAAATAATCACAGAAATCTAAACATTTATCTATCCAGCCATGGGGTAGATCAACAGCGACTCCTCCGATACGAAAATAATTATGCATCATTCTCATACCAGTGGCAGCTTCGAATAGATCATATACTAATTCTCTTTCTTTGAAAATATAGAAGAAAGGGGTTTGTGCTCCAATATCGGCCATAAAAGGGCCGAGCCATAACAAATGCGAAGCTATACGACTCAACTCCAACATAATTACTCTGATATAGCTGGCTCTTTTCGGTACTTGAATATTTCCTAACTGCTCTGGTGCATTTACGGTTATCGCTTCTGTGAACATAGTAGCTAAATAATCCCACCTTGTTACATAAGGCAAATATTGTATAATTGTTCGGTTTTCGGCAATTTTTTCCATTCCTCTGTGTAAATAACCCAATATTGGTTCACAGTCAATAACATCTTCACCATCTAGAGTAATGATGAGTCGAAGAACACCATGCATTGATGGGTGCTGAGGACCCATATTTACTATCATGAGGTCTTTTTTTGTAGCTGGTACATTCATAGGTTTTTCCCCGATTGATTCTTCCATGAATTGCCGAAAATAATCAAAATTCAAGATCTAACAAATCAAATAATTAAAGTTCTTTAAAATTTAAATTAGTGAGTTTTTGGCTCGCGAATCTCCAACCGACCAATTAATTCTTTATAACGTACTCTATTTTTCTTTGACAAATAAGCTAGTAATCGTTGACGTTTTCCCAGAATTTTACGTAAACCTCTCTGAGATAAATAGTCTTTTCTGTGCAATTCCAAATGTGAAGTAAGTCGTCGTATCTTATTAGTGAAACTTAATACTTGAAATTCAACAGACCCCGGGTTTTCTTCTTTTTTTTCTTGAAAAAAAACGGAAATGAATGAATTTTTTACCATAAAACGTAAATTGCTCCCCCTTTCTTGTTTAAAGATATTTTTTTTTTTTTTACTGATCAGAAATAATAAATAAGAATAATGCTAACCATTTGAATCGGGTATACCAAATTAAATTATCTACTCTTAATTTTCTAAAAAAAATGAGTCACTGATGAATCCAATTTGAAATTGGATTCATATAGAAAAGTTAGAGTTCAAAAAAAAAATTCCGTTGATTTATTTATTTATAGATCGAATTATCATGGAATGTAAGATACTACATGTATGTATTAGTTTGCTTTGAAATATTAGATATGTTACCTGATATCTGATATCTAGCAAAAACTTATCGCCGTCTATTTTAAAATTGTGGATATTGTGGATACATATGTAGCCTTAACACACTGAAACTACTGCTATTAGTGGTATCAAACCAATAGCGATTCATACAAGCTAAATCTTCTAATCGATAAGTGGGCCACAGAAAGAACTTTAATTTTATTAATTTATTTTTATCTATATCAAGACTTGGGCTTGTATCCAAAAATTTAACACAGTTTTTTACGTTCTTCCCATCCCAAAGTATGGGATTTCGATCCACACCCTTCCCTTTTCTTGAATTCAATGAAATTACAATTCTAAATTCTCTCCGACGTCTAGGTGATAAAATATTTTCGGGAACGAGCAAAGCATAATAGTTTTTGTCTCTATTTCCGGTTATTTTTTGATGTCTTGTAAGGGATTTAAAAAAATTCTTTTTATCATCATGATTAATGCGATCTTGACTCTTATGAACCAATGAAATACTTATGCTTTGATATCTAATAAATTTTCCATTAGTTTTGACAGACCGACGAACCGGTTCGATGCTAAACCCCCCCCCTTTCACCAATTCTGGAATATAGACATCCTTGTGACTCAGCATTATATTGAAAAGCATTTCGCCTCGGTGCAGACAGGATATAAACATGTTTTGCGCGCTTCTCAGTCTAAGCAGGAGACAATATACCTTCATATTATGGACTAGTTGTTGATTAAAAAAATAATCACTTCTAAATAGAATAAGCAAATTTTTTTTTCGTAAAAAATCTAATTCTGTGTATGCTCTTGTGTTTTGCTTTTTCTTTGTGTGGTTTTTTATGACTGATCCCGTATAATCTTCTTCAAGATATTTTTTTTCATTGATGTTTTTATTTGTACTAATCGGTGCATTTCCCTGAAAAACAAAAAAAAGTAATTTTATGGGTATGACCCAGGGTTTTATTTTATATGAATTATAAAATAACATAACTTCTGGGAAGAACCAAAGTTCAAAATCGGATATGGCCTTGTTTTGTATTTCTTCATCCATTCCCATCCAAGCAAATTGTTTTTTATGGATAATTTGCCAATCCGCATAATCGGATATGGCCTTGTTTTGTATTTCTTCATCCATTCCCATCCAAGCAAATTGTTTTTTATGGATAATTTGCCAATCCGCATATTTTCTATCCGGATTTTTAGCCATAATAGCATCTTTTCCTAGATAATTTTTGATAAGTATAATTGCCAGCCCATCAAATAATTTTTGTTTATCTATGTTGTAATTATAAGAAATCTCTTCGGTATTGTTTACTTGTAATGATGATACATAACTATATGAGTTCCTCTTAGCTTCATAATTAATAGATTTAGATGATAAGAGATCATATTCAGAGTGTCTTTTAAAATTTGCTTTTGTATTTGGTAATAGAGAATAAGTTTCTTTTTCATATGAATACCATTTGTTTAAATCTTTTTGGGGGGCTTGATTAACTGTATTTTGCCATTTTTGTGCTACTAATTTAGACCATTGAATTTGAGATAAATTATATTGATAATGAACCCGTAACCAATTTTTCCATTGATTCAGTCTAGAATTACGAAGTTTTTTATTTTTAAATTCGGAACGAAATATTCCTTGTGTTCTAAAATATCCCGTTAGTTCGTTTTTCTTAAAAACGGGTGTTCCGTGATATTGAAGAATAGCTCTTAAGTTAATAACGTGGGTTTTTGATAATTTGTAAAATACATATGCTTGTGACAAAGAGGGTAACTTCTTTGAATATTTATTAATATTACTAATATTAGAAAGTGACTTTAGAAAGTGAATTTGTGTGTTTTTTTTTTTCTCAATTCTTTCGGGATTTGCTTTAATATTAATATTGTAAATGTATTTTTTAACTTTTTTTGTTGTTGATTCAAGAAAAACTTGAACTTGTGTGTCGATCCGAAGAATATTAATCATACCTAAGAAGTATATCCTTTGAAAGAAAAATTGTATAAAAAAACGTGATTTACGGATTAATCTAATATTTCTTCTTTTTAACACCTGAAATATATATATATAGGATTCTAATCTGTTAGCATCATTACTTTTTTTGTTCGAACTAATATTTTTTTCTGAAGTTAGATTTTTTTTTTTGTTGGCTTTTATAAGTTCGTTTATTTGAGTTATGATTAGGCTTGTTCTATCAGTCAGCTCTTTTGTTTTTTTTTCTGGCAGCGAATAACTTCTCCAATCAATAGATTTAATTTTACTGGATGGTTTATAAATAATACTATTATTGATTAGAAAATCTTTTTCTTTTTTAGTTTCACGCAACTCATATACTTCTACTTCTCCTAATCCAAATAATAGCTTTAGTTTTACTAATTCTTTTCTTATTTTTTTTATAAAGAGAATGCTTTTTTTAATTGTTGTTGAGACTCTTAGAGAGAAATTTGTTCGTTCGTTGAATCTTCTTAGAATTGGAAAACAATTTGTCTTCTTTAGAGTAAGCATTTTTCGAAGTTCTTTTAAAATAGGTGCAAAAAAGGAGGATCGTTTTCGGGGAGGGCCAAAAGGGAAGTCGGTTTCCATCCCCAAAGTAGTTAAAAAACAAAAATCATATTTTTGTTTTTCTCTAGATCGGTGCCAAGGTTTCAGATGGAAAGGAAAGAGTATCTTTATTTGAAGACCCTCTTCCCACCAGTTTGTTGGAAATGCGTTGTCTGCTAATTGAACACCGTTATAGGTGCATTTAACATGTTTTTCCTTCTTCCAATCCTTAAAATCCTCAGACCATTCTGGAAAGTCAAATAATAGCAGACGACCAAGATTTTTAGCTATTATAAAAGAGGGTATTAGAATATATTTTCTAAGGATTGCTTGTGTTAGTAATAGTGAACTTCTTATTGCTTGACCAAAATCAACATTATCCCAAACTTCTGCTGCGTCGACCTGCGTTTGCTCTTCCTCGTCTTCCACTCTTTTTTTTTCTTTTTTTTTAGCTTTTTTAGCTTCCTCCACATTTTGAGGTTTTTTAGCGTCCTCCAAATAATTCTCAAATTTAATTTCTGTTTTTTTACCCGTCCTAGTTATAAAAACTGATAAAATCAGTTTGAAGATATCAAACACAAAAAAGAGAGGACTTTTTCTTCTGTCTATGAAAAGGAGAGAATGGGCAGCTTGAAACTCTTTTAAAATAACCAGTTTCCGTCGTTGAGCGCGCATCGAGCCTTTTATTAGCTCTCGACGACTATCGGGTTGTTCTAAATAACGTACTAAAGCTACTTCCTCTGTTTGTAGGTTATGATCGGGGTCAGTCTGATAAATTACTATAATTTGAGTTTTTCTTGAACGCATCTTAGAATC